AATGGAGTGCCTGATTAAAGGATAATCTTGATAGGATTAATAAAGTAAATATTTTACCCCCATTAAATTCTATATTAAGTAGAATTAAACTACTACTTTTAGTATCAAAAACTAAAGTGCATCATACACTTTAATATAAAAGGTAAGCTAATTAAGCTATTGGGTTCATACCCCATTAATAGAGGAATAAACCCTCTCCTTTTTAATGGACAACAACTATACAAAACTTCTTTTCCTATCATCACTGATGATAGGAACGATCCTGTCCATTTCATCAAACTCTTGATTCGGAGTTTGAATAGGACTAGAGATCAACTTACTATGTTTTATTCCCATATTAACAAGAAATAAAAATAGAATCATTAATGAATCATCAATCAAATATTTTATTGTTCAAGCAATAGCATCAACAATATTATTATTTTCAATTTTATTAATTCAAATAAAATATCCTATAATATGGGAAAAAGAAACAATACCATCAATATTAATCAGATCAAGATTATTATTAAAAATTGGAGCTGCTCCCTTTCACCTTTGATTTCCAGAAGTTATAAGAACTTCAAAATGATCTAATTGTTTCATATTAATAACATGGCAAAAAATAGCCCCAATAATAATTTTATCCTACTGTATTAAAATAAGAAAATTTATATTCATCATTGTACTTTCTAGAATTATCATTGGGGCTATAGGAGGTTTAAATCAAACATCTCTTCGCCATATTTTAGCATATTCATCAATTAGACATTTAGGATGAATAATTAGATCAATAATTTATAGAGAAATCAATTGAGAAATTTATTTTATTACTTATTCAATACTAACATTAATTCTAATTCTTCTATTTAATCAAATAAACTTATTCTCCTTAAATCAAATTTACACATCAAAAAATATAAAAACAGAAATCAAGTTTATAATATTTTTATCTATATTATCAATTGGTGGTTTACCACCATTTCTTGGATTTATACCAAAATGAATAGTTATACAATCAATAATAGAAATAAACATAACAAGAACTATAGTAATTATAGTTATGATAACTATAATTACACTATATTATTACTTACGAATTAGATTCTCCGCAATAATTATACTATACTCAGAAAACTCATGATCAATAAACATTATAAACAAAAATCTTAATTTTACCTTACCATTTACAACTATAATTTCAACAACAGGAATAGTATTTACATCAGCCTTAATTTTTCTATATTAAGGACTTAAGTTAAATAAACTAATAACCTTCAAAGTTGAAATTAAAAGAAAACTTTTAGGCCTTAGTAAATTTACACCTCTAGAATTGCAATCTAGAATCATAATTGAATATAAAACCACATGATAAGAGAGAAAAATTTCTCATTAATAGATTTACAATCTATCACCTATTATTTCGGTCATCTTACCGAATAAATGACTATTCTCAACAAACCATAAAGATATTGGAACTCTATATTTTATATTTGGTGCATGGGCTGGAATAGTAGGAACATCAATAAGAATAATTATTCGAGCTGAATTAGGACAACCAGGATCTTTAATTGAAGACGACCAAATATATAATGTAATTATTACAGCTCATGCATTTGTTATAATTTTCTTTATAGTTATACCAATTATAATTGGAGGATTTGGTAATTGATTAGTACCATTAATAATTGGAGCACCAGATATAGCATTCCCACGAATAAATAATATAAGATTTTGATTTCTCCCTCCATCATTAATCCTTATTCTTTCATCTTCAATGGTTAATGATGGAGCTGGTACAGGATGAACAGTTTACCCTCCACTAGCAAGAGTTATTGCTCATAGAGGAGCATCCGTAGATATAACTATTTTCTCATTACATCTAGCCGGTATTTCATCAATTCTAGGAGCAGTAAATTTCATTACAACAACAATTAATATACGATCAGTTAGTATAAAATTAGATCAAACACCATTATTTGTATGATCAGTTGCCATCACAGCTTTACTTTTACTATTATCATTACCTGTATTAGCAGGTGCTATTACAATATTATTAACCGATCGAAACATAAATACATCATTCTTTGACCCTGCAGGAGGGGGTGATCCAATCCTTTATCAACATTTATTTTGATTTTTTGGACATCCAGAAGTTTATATTTTAATTTTACCAGGATTTGGCATTATCTCACATATTATTTGCCAAGAAAGAGGTAAAATTGAATCATTTGGAACATTAGGAATAATCTATGCAATAATATCAATTGGATTTATAGGATTTATTGTATGAGCACACCATATATTTACTGTAGGAATAGATGTTGATACACGAGCATATTTTACATCAGCAACAATAATTATTGCAGTACCCACAGGAATCAAAGTATTTAGATGATTAGCAACATTATATGGAACAAAATTAAAAATAAATCCATCACTTTTATGAGCAATTGGATTTATTTTCCTATTTACAATTGGTGGGTTAACAGGATTAATTTTAGCTAACTCATCAATTGATATTGTACTTCATGATACTTACTATGTAGTAGCACACTTCCATTACGTTTTATCTATAGGAGCAGTATTTGCAATTATAGGAGGAATTATCCAATGATACCCCTTATTCACAGGAATAAAAATAAACAACACATGATTAAAAATTCAATTCACTGTTATATTTATTGGAGTAAATTTAACTTTCTTCCCTCAACACTTCCTAGGATTAGCAGGAATACCACGACGATACTCAGATTACCCTGATGCATATACATCATGAAATGTAATCTCAAGAATTGGATCAATAATTTCTATTGTTAGAATCATTATATTTATTTTAATTATATGAGAAAGAATAATTTCAAAACGAATCATTATATTTTCTTCAAATATAAGAAACTCAATAGAATGATTACAAAAGAATCCACCTGCAGAACATAGCTATTCAGAATTACCATTAATTTCTAGATTCTAATATGGCAGAATAATGCACTAGATTTAAGCTCTAAAAATAAAGATTTGATCTTTTGTTAGAAAACATATGGCAACATGATCAAATTTAACATTACAAGATAGAGCATCCCCATTAATAGAACAATTATCATTCTTCCATGATCACACTATAATTATCTTATTAACAATTATAATAATTGTTAGATACTCAATAATCTATATATCTAATACTAAATTCACAAACCAAAATATATTAAACGAACATATAACAGAAACTATTTGAACAATATTACCAGCTATTACATTAATTTTTATTGCAATACCATCACTACGATTATTATACTTAATGGATGACTCAATAAACACATTAATTACAATTAAAACAATTGGACGTCAATGATACTGAAGTTATGAATATTCAGACTTTATTAATATTGAATTTGACATATATATAACCAGAGAAAAAAATTTAGAAATTAATGGATTTCGCCTACTAGATGTAGACAATCGAGCCGTTATACCTATAAATATTGAAATTCGGATACTAACAAGAGCATCAGATGTATTACACTCATGAGCCATTCCATCAATAGGAATTAAAATTGATGCAATACCTGGACGATTAAACCAAGGAACATTAACAATAAATCGTCCAGGATTATTTTTTGGACAATGCTCTGAGATTTGTGGAGCAAATCATAGATTTATACCAATTGTAATTGAAAGAACTTCAATTAATATATTCATCAAATGATTATCTAAAATAATTTAAGGAGTTAGTTAAAATATAACATTAGAATGTCAATCTAAAATAACTTAATTATAGTACACCTTGATCATCAGATGACTGAAAGTAAGTAATGGTCTCTTAAACCAATAAATAGTAAATTAACAAATACTTCTGATGAAGGTTAAACACTTTATCCCTCAAATATCTCCTCTTATATGATTTTCACTATTCATATTATTCTCAATTACATTAGTTATATTCAATCAAATAAACTTTTTCTCATTTAAACCCTTAATTTATAAAAATAAAAGAAAATTAATACATATAAAAAATATAAACTGAAAATGATAACAAACTTATTTTCAACTTTTGATCCATCAACTAATATCTTTAACTTATCATTAAATTGATTAAGAACAATTATTGGATTAATAATTATTCCTTATATATTCTGATTAATACCTTCACGAATTAACATTCTATGAAATAAAATAAACTTAACTCTACATAATGAATTTAAAACATTATTAAGAAATAACCAATTTAATGGAACAACACTTATTTTCATTTCAATCTTTATCATAATAATAATAAATAATTCTATTGGATTATTTCCTTATATTTTTACAAGAACTAGACATTTAAGAATAACATTATCAATTGCCTTACCAATATGAATAAGATTTATATTATTTGGATGAATTAACCAAACAAATAATATATTTAAACATTTAGTCCCCCAAGGAACTCCGCCCATACTAATATCATTTATAGTATTAATTGAAACAATTAGAAATATAATTCGTCCAGGAACTTTAGCTGTACGAATAGCAGCTAATATAATTGCAGGTCACTTATTATTAACATTATTAGGAAATACTGGACCATCAATAAGAATAATTATAATTCAATTACTTATTATCAGTCAAACATTATTATTAATTCTTGAATCATCTGTAGCTATAATTCAAGCCTATGTATTTTCAATTTTAAGTACATTATATTCTAGAGAAGTTTATTAAACTTATGTTAACAAAACATTCTAATCATCCATTCCATTTAGTAGACTTTAGTCCATGACCATTAACAGGAGCTATTGGAGCAATAATTTTAGTTTCAGGATTAACAAAATGATTTCATCTATTTAACATAAATCTATTCATTATAGGAATCATAATTACATTAATTACAATAATTCAATGATGACGAGACGTAATCCGTGAAAGTACATATCAAGGATTACATACAAGATTTGTATCTATTAGAATACAATGAGGAATAATTTTATTTATTGTATCTGAAGTATTATTTTTTTTATCCTTTTTCTGAGCTTTTTTTAGAAGTAGACTATCACCTACTATCGAAATAGGAATATTATGGCCTCCTGCAGGAATCGAACCATTTAACCCTATACAAATCCCTCTACTTAACACAGCTATTCTATTAACATCAGGAGTAACTGTAACATGGGCACACCAAAGAATTATAAATTCAAATTATACACAAACAATCCAAAGATTATTCCTAACTGTATTTATAGGAATATATTTCACCATATTACAAATATATGAATACTGAGAAGCACCCTTTACTATTGCTGATGCAATTTATGGATCAACATTTTTTATTGCCACAGGATTCCATGGAATACATGTAATTATTGGAACAATATTTCTATTAATCTGTACAATTCGACAATTAAAAAATCAACTCTCATCTAGTCATCATTTTGGATTTGAAGCCGCTGCATGATACTGACATTTTGTTGATGTAGTATGATTATTTCTATATATTTCAATTTATTGATGAGGTAGATAAATGTTTTTCTAGTATAATAGTACATTTAACTTCCAATTAAAAAGATTGATAATAATCAAGAAAAACAATTTTAACTACATTTATAAGAACTTTTATTAGAATTACTATACCAATAATTATTATAATATTAGCATCAATAATATCAAATAAAATAAATAAAGAACGAGAAAAAAGATCACCTTTCGAATGTGGATTTGACCCAAAAAGATCAGCTCGAATTCCGTTCTCATTACAATTTTTTCTTATTGCAATAATCTTTCTAATTTTTGATGTAGAAATTATTTTAATTTTACCAATTATTATTATTACAAAAACATCAAACATATTTATTTGACTTGCATCAGCAATATATTTCATTATTGTACTATTAAGAGGATTATATTATGAATGACACCAAGGAGCTCTAAAATGAGCTGAATAAAGGATTATAGTTAATTATAACATTTGGATTGCATACAAAAAGTATTGATACATCAATTAATCTTAAATGAATAAGAAGTAAAATATTACATTCAGTTTCGACCTGAAAACTTGGTAAATATACCCTTATTCCTTAATTGAAACCAAAAAGAGGTATATTACTGTTAATAATAAAACTGAATAATTTTATTCCAATTAAAGAAATGTAAAGTCAACATAAAAGCTGCTAACTTTTATAACAGTGGTTAAATTCCGTTAACATTTCTAATTTATATAGTTTAAATAAAACATTACATTTTCACTGTAAAAAAATTATAAATCATATTTATAAATATACTTAAAAATAAAAATTTCCTTAACATCTTCAATGTTATGCTCTAATTATAAGCTATTCAAGTAAAATAATAAAAGATAAATAAATAAAGTAAATATTCAAAAAACAAAAGACAAAAGATAAATTTTAAAATTTGAATCATACCAAAATTGAATATAATTAATTAAATATAAAAATAAATTATATAAACCTTGACCACCAAATAACTCACCTCATCTACAATCTAAAGATTTAGATGAAAAATAACCTAAACTTAAAGGAAAATATCTAATTAAACTAGTTGAAATAAAAGGTATAAACCACATAGAACCATAAAATCTTACAAAAGAAAATATACTTAAAGAAAATAATTCAATAGAAAAATAAAAATTAGAAATTAAATAACCAAAATAAAACCCTAACAAAACTACAAAAATAGTTAAAAATTTTAAATAATAAGGCAATACAATAATATAAGGAAAAGGAAAAATTAACCAAGATAATAAACTACCACCAAAAACAGAAACAACTAATAAACCAATTATACTAAAAGAAATATAATAACTTCCATCATTTAAAGAAAAAACAGAATAACAATTATTATCACCAAATATAGAATAATAAAACAAACGAAATGAATAAGAAGCTGTTAAACCAGTAGAGAAAAAAAACAAGAAAAAAATTAAACAATTCAATCATCTTAAACAAACTATCTCTAAAATTAAATCCTTAGAATAAAACCCAGCTAAAAAAGGCATACCACACAATGACAATCTAGAAACATTAAAACAAATACATGTTAAAGGTATAAAATTAACAAGAGAACCTATAAAACGGATATCTTGAAAATCCTTTAAATTATGAATAACTGAACCTGCGCAAATAAATAATAAAGCCTTAAATAAAGCATGAATAAGTAAATGAAAAAAAGAAAGATTTGAATAACCTATAGATAAAATCCCTATTATTAAACCAAGTTGACTTAAAGTAGAAAGAGCAATAATCCTTTTTAAATCAAATTCAAAATTTGCCCCCAAACCAGACATAAACATAGTTATACAACCGATTAATAATAAAAACCAACCTAAATCATAAATTTTTAATATTGGACTAAAACGAATTAATAAATAAACACCAGCAGTTACTAAAGTAGAAGAATGAACTAAAGCAGAAACAGGAGTAGGTGCAGCCATAGCTGCAGGTAATCAAGAAGAAAAGGGGATCTGAGCACTTTTTGTTATTGCAGCCAAAATAATTAATATAGTAATAAACTTTATCTCAAAAGAACTAGAAATAAAATCACAATAGTATAAATAATTTCATCCACCAAAATTTAATATTCAACAAATAGAAATTAAAATAGAAACATCACCAATACGATTTGATAAAGCAGTTAATATACCCGCACTATAAGATTTTACATTCTGATAATAAATAACTAAACAATAAGAAACCAAACCCAAACCATCCCAACCCAATAAAATTCTAATCAAATTTGGTCTAATAATTAAAAAAGCTATTGAAAAAATAAATATTAAAACAATAATAACAAAACGATCTATATTCTTTTCACCTCTTATATAACCTTCACTATAATAAATAACTAAAGAAGAAATATACATTACAAAAGATATAAAAATTAAAGACATTCAATCAAAAATGAAAGTTATAACCACCATAGTACTATTTAAATTAAAAATTTCTCACTCAATAAAAACACTATAATCAAACATTAGGTAATAAATTCCTAAAATAAAAATAAAAATTCTAATTAAAAATAAAGGAAAAAATCTTAATAAACAAAAAGAAAATATATACATAGACCTAAGATGAAAATTTCATATCACTGATTCCACAAAACAATATTTTATAATAAAATACTTAAGTAATTTTAAATAAAAAAATAATCACCCCTTAAACACATTACATTCAAAGGAAATCAATGTAAAAATAAAAGATGATATTCACGAAAATAGCCAATAGAACAAGTATAAATACCAGAATAAAATGAACCATGTTGAGAATAAGAATATATATATAATGTGTATACAGCTCTAAAAAAAGATAAAAAAATAAGACACAAAAAAGTTAATAATGACCAAGAAATAATTCCATTTAATAAACTTAACTCACCAACCAAATTTAAAGAAGGAGGAGCAGCTATATTTGATGATCTTAAAAGAAATCATCAAAGAGATATTCTAGGTATTAAATTAATTATACCTTTATTAATTAATAATCTTCGTCTACCTACACGCTCATAAATAATATTTGACAAACAAAATAAACCAGAAGAACATAAACCATGACCAATTATTAAAGATAAAGAACCTAAACAACCTCATCAATTTATAGTTATTAATCCACCAATTACTATTCTTATATGAGCAACTGAAGAATAAGCAATTAAAGACCTTAGATCAACCTGACGAAAACAAATAAATCTAATAATTACACCACCAGATAAACCTAAAGACAATCAAAAACAATTAAATTTTAAACCTAAAAACGAAATAACCTTTATTACACGAAAAATACCATAGCCACCTAATTTTAACAAAACACCTGCTAAAATTATTCTACCAGAAATTGGAGCCTCAACATGAGCTTTAGGCAATCAAAGATGAAATAAAAATATCGGCATCTTAACTAAAAAAGCTAAAATTATAAAAACATAAAACATAAAATAATAAGAACTAAAATCAATTAATAAAGGAAAATAAAGAGTATTAATATAATAATAAACATTAAATAATACTAACAATAAAGGTAAACTAGCAAACAAAGTATAAAAAATTAAATAAACACCAGCTTGAAGACGCTCAGGTTGATAACCTCAACCTAAAATTAAAAAAAAAGTAGGAATTAATCTAGACTCAAAAAAAATATAAAAAGATAATAAATTCAATCTAGAAAACGAACAATAAAGCATAATTATTAAAAAAAGAACTAGAAAAATAAAAAAATTACAATGATAAAAAGATAAATAAATTGAACCACTAGAAGTAATTATTAAAGAACAAATCCAAAAACTTAATAAAATCAAACTAAAAGAAAAATAATCAAATCCAAAATAATATCTAATTATATTAAAATCACAATAAGAATAAAAATAAATCATATAAATAAAACTTAATAAAAACATTATAGAATGAACCAATCACCAAGAATTTTTTAATAAACAAAGAGGCATCAAAAAAAGAACCACAAATATATACCTTAACATAAAGATAAACAAAAAGAATTAAAAAAATCATTCCCATGAGAACGAATTCTAGACACTAAAATAGAAAGACCTAAAGCACCTTCACAAACAGAAAAAACTAAAAAAATAATAGGGAAAAAATAATCATAACCAACTAAAATAGTAACAATTAACAAAAATAAAGAAAGAACAATATATTCCAATCTTAATAAAACTATTAATAAATGTTTTCGTTTAGAAGAAAAAACATAAACTCCAGAAAAATAAATTAATAAAGAAGAAAAAACATAAAATATAAACATTAGTTTTAATAGTTTAAAAAAAACGCCGGTCTTGTAAACCGAAAATAAGAACGAGCCCCCCTTTTAAAACCTCAGAAGTAGAAAAATTCTATCCTTAATCCCCAAAACTAATATTTTAATAAACTAACCTCTGAAATAATAATCATAACTTTATCAAATACATTGAATTTTAACTTTATTAAATTAACAAATCCTATATCAATAATATTATTTATTATCTTTCAAACTCTTCTTGTTGGTTTAATAACAGGAATAATTATAGAAAGATTTTGATTATCATATATTTTATTCTTAACATTTCTTGGAGGTATATTAGTATTATTTATTTATATTACAAGAATTGCATCAAATGAAATATTTCTTTTAAAATCAATTACTATTATCTTAACTTTAATTATATGAACCATTATTAGATTTACATTTATTTTAATTGATAAAATAATATTTTTAGATTTATTTAAAAATTTAGAAACTATAAATATAAATAAAATAATTGATTTTCAAGAAATAAATTTCTCCTTATTGAAATTATACAATAATCCAACATTTATTATTACAATAATAATAATAAATTATTTATTTTTAGCACTAATTGCAGTAGTAAAAATTACTAATATTAATCAAGGACCAATTCGTAAAATAAGATAAGTTTACTAATGAATAAACCTTTACGATTAAAATATCCATTAATTAAAATTATTAATAATTCATTAATTGATTTACCAGCTCCTGCAAATATTTCATTCTGATGAAATTTTGGATCATTATTAGGTTTATGTTTAATGATCCAAATTGTAACTGGAATATTTTTAGCAATACATTATATATCAAACATTGAAATAGCATTTAGAAGAGTAGTCCATATTTGTCGAGACGTAAATAATGGATGAATTATTCGAACCTTACATGCAAATGGAGCATCTATATTTTTCATTTGTATTTATTTACATGTAGGCCGAGGAATTTATTATGGATCTTATATATATATACACACATGAATAATCGGAATACTAATTCTATTCTTAATTATAGCAACTGCATTTATAGGATATGTCTTACCTTGAGGTCAAATATCTTTTTGAGGAGCTACAGTAATTACAAATTTATTATCAGCAATTCCTTATCTTGGTTCAGATTTAGTACAATGAATTTGAGGAGGATTTGCTGTTGATAACGCTACATTAAATCGATTTTTTACATTCCATTTTATTTTACCATTTATAATTGTTGCTATAGTTACTATTCATTTATTCTTTCTCCATCAAACAGGATCAAATAATCCTTTAGGAACAAGTACAAATATTGAAAAAATCCCTTTCCACCCTTATTTTACCTTTAAAGACTTTATTACATTTATCACAACAACGTCTTTATTAATTATACTATGTTTATTAAATCCTTATATTTTAGGCGATCCAGATAATTTTGTACCAGCAAACCCCCTTATAACTCCATTGCATATTCAACCAGAATGATATTTTCTATTTGCATATGCAATTTTACGATCAATTCCTAATAAATTAGGAGGAGTTATTGCACTACTTTTATCAATTAGAATTTTATTAATTTTACCATTTTATAATAAATCCACCTTTCGAGGTATTCAGTTCTATCCTCTAAATCAGATTTATTTTTGAACTATAGTTGTAATTATTTGTTTATTAACATGAATTGGAAAACGACCAGTTGAAGAACCCTATATTATAACAGGACAAATTTTAACAATTATCTACTTTTCATATTTTATTATAAACATCCATATAGCTAATATTTGAGACATTTTAATCAAAAATAAATCTTAGTTAATTAGCTTAAAAGCATATGTTTTGAAAACATAAAATTAGAAGTTTAACTCTTCTATTAACTTATAATTCTTAAAAAATTTAATTAAAATAATGAAACAAATAAAACCTTTAAACCAATAAAAAAAATTAAAAAGTTTAAAGATAAAGGTAAAAAACTCTTTCAAGCCAAATATATTAATTTATCATAACGAAAACGAGGCAAAGTTCCACGAACTCAAATAAAACTAAATGATAAAATAACAAGTTTAATAAAAAATATAAAAGAATAAAAATTACCTCCTAAAAAAATTAAAGATAAAAGTATTCTTATTAATAAAATTCTAGTATACTCAGCCAAAAAAATTAAAGTAAAGCCTCCTGCACCATATTCAATATTAAACCCAGAAACTAATTCAGATTCACCTTCAGCAAAATCAAAAGGAGTACGATTAGTTTCTGCTAAACATGAAGCAAAACAAGATAAAAATAAAGGAAAAGAAATAAAAATAAATCAAAAATATAATTGATAAATTATAAAATCAAATATATTAAATCTACCAATTAAAATAATTAAAGATAATAAAATTAAAGATAGACTTACTTCATAAGAAATTGTTTGAGCAACAGAACGTAATGAACCAAGCAATGAATAATTAGAATTCGAAGATCAACCTGCAATTATTACAGTATATACACTTAATCTAGTACAACATAAAAAAAATAAAAATCTATAAGAAAAAGAACATATATAAGTAAGATAAGGAAAAACTAATCAAACAATTAAAGAAATTATTAAATTAAAAATTGGGGAAAAATAATAAAACAAATAATTTGATAATATTGGAATAGGCTGCTCCCTACAAACTAACTTAATTGCATCTCTAAAAGGTTGTGGAATACCTAAAAATCCAACCTTATTTGGACCCTTACGTATCTGAATATAGCCTAAAACCCTCCGTTCTAATAAAGTTAAAAAAGCTACACTAATTAAAACACAAATAATTAAAAGAAAAAAATTTAAAATAAACATAAATAAATCATAAAATATCAGTACTATTTGTGAAATAATTCACATAAATGAATTCTAAATTCAATACATTAATCTGACAAAATAGTTGTATTAATATTTATCCACTATTAAAAAATATTTTAATTATATGGTCCTTTCGTACTAATATAAATGAATATAATATTTAGGATAGAAACCAACCTGGCTCACGCCGGTTTGAACTCAGATCATGTAAGAATTTAAAGGTCGAACAGACCTAATTATTAAGCTACTACACCTAAAATTATTCTTAATCCAACATCGAGGTCGCAATCTACTCTATTGATATGAACTCTTAAGAATAATTACGCTGTTATCCCTAAGGTAACTTAATCTTATGATCATAAATTATGGATCATAATAAACATAAATTAATGATTTTAAAATAAAAAGTTTATCTATTTTTTACGTCACCCCAACAAAACATTATTAATAAATTTGGAAAGATTAACTAAAAACCAAATATAATATTTATGTTAAGTTCTATAGGGTCTTCTCGTCCTAAAAATAAATTTAAGCCTTTTAACTTAAAAGTTAAATTCTATATATTATTAAGAGACAGTTAATTTCTCGTCAAGCCATTCATTCCAGCCTTCAATTAAAAGACTAATGATTATGCTACCTTTGCACGGTCAATATACCGCGGCTATTTAAATACTCAGTGAGCAGACCAAACCTCAAAATATAATCAAGAGGACATGTTTTTGATAAACAGGCGGAAATATAAATTGCCTAGTTCCTTAAAATAAATTATTTTTAAAAACACCATAAACTAACAATTATACTAATTTTATCATTTTCACAAAAATTTTAAAATTAAATTTTTCATCTTAATAATAAACCTAAAATAATTATAAAATTAAAATAAAAGACAATGAACTAAAACGTAATCATTTTATTTAAGATAGCTGGTATAAAGCCTACTATTATATCTAACTATAAATAATTATAGGATATTAATCTTAAAGCTTATCCCCTAAAAAATAAATAAGTCAATATTTATTATCTAAAAATAGAACCAAAACAATTAACTATAAAAAATTAAACTTTTTCTTAAGAAACTAGATATCTTAGAAAACGAATAACATTTCATTACCACAATAAATTAAAAAATAATTTTAAAACATTAAAAATTAAACTATTGTAAATCAATCTAAATCGAGACCATTAAATAATTAATAAAATTTTAATAAACCCTGATACAAAAGGTACAATAAATTAAATCTTCTTTTCAAAAAGTAAAAATTATTTCATAAGTCAATTACATTACTAATAAACTATAATTAAATAAATTCATTCTATAAAATATACTAAAACAAATAAATAATAAAATTATTTCTATTAAAAACAAAAATAACAAAAAATCATTATAATAAATAAAATTTATCAAGATATCTTGATTTGCACAAGAAAAATTTCAGTGTAAACGAAATATTTTACTAATAAATTATACCTTAATAATATTACTAGATACACTTTCCAGTACATCTACTATGTTACGACTTATCTCATATTACTATAAACACATATTAATATCCTAAATAATGAGAGTGACGGGCGATGTGTACACATATTAGAGCCAATATCAATTAAATTAAATTAATTAAATTACTATCAAATCCACTTTAATTAATAATATTTCATTATTAAATCCATATAAACAAAAGTTTATTGTAACCCACCTCATCTTAATTATAAGCTGCAACTTGACCTGAAATAATCTTTAATTAAAAATCAAGAAAATTATAACCCTAAAAAGATATTCTGATAACGGAGATATACAAACAAATAAATTAAGTAAAGTTAATCGTGTACTATCAATTATAAGGTAGGTTCCTCTGAATGGAATAAAATACCGCCAAATTCTTTGGGTTTAAAGAACTTATCTAATACTACCCAGGTAAACAGTAATTAACACTCAAAATAATAGGGTATCTAATCCTAGTTTATTATTAAAGTTTCATAGACTCATATAAAGGATCTTTTAAAAAAATTAAATTTTACCTTAAAAATGCTTAAATCTAACCCAGAAATAAAATTAACTATTAAAAACCAAAAACATTTATTTGTATTAATCGTATAACCGCAGCTGCTGGCACGAAATATGCTAATACTAAAACAATTACTAATTCCAAAATAACTTAATAATTAAAACAAATTACTGCAAAAAGAACATTTAGTATTTTCAAAACTTACATATAACATAAAGAAAAAATAAACCTTTTAAGCAAGAATAAAACTTTTAAAAATTATCTTTTTAAAAACTAAGATTAACCTAAATACAATTTTATAAATAATCAAATTATTAAAGAAATCACAAAAAAAATGAACAATAAGATTTTAAAATAATTTAGAATATATATCCTGTGACAACAACAAACTTCTATTATATATGCAAAAAGACGTAAATGGTACTAATACTAAAATAAATGTACTTATACCATATATTAACATTTACTAAATTAAAACGTAAACTAATCAATTAAAATTAAAAATTATCTTTTTAAAAACTAAGATTAACCTAAATACAATTTTATAAATAATCAAATTATTAAAGAAATCACAAAAAAAATGAACAATAAGATTTTAAAATAATTTAGAATATATATCCTGTGACAACACTAAAATAAATGTACTTATGCCATATGTATTTAATCTTTCTTTTTTTTGTTTACAAAGAAAGATTAAATAATATAAGATGAATATTTAATATAAGTATTTATATTCATATAATTAATATTATTAATATAATATATGTAATTATACTAATATAAATACTTTAATATATAATACTAATATTTATAATGTAATATATTCAATTAACTAAATATAGATATATTATTATATAATACCTATTTTGCCTTAAAATATTAAACACCTGTAATCTTGATAAATGTATTCATTTATTATAATCAATTAATTACTAATAAATATACATTTATAATGATATATATAATAAAATCTAATATATTATAGTAAATTATTTATATTAAATCAAATAAAATATTAAAAAAACTCAAAAATAAACATCAAAATTTTTAACTCTCAAAGAAAAATAAACATATACAAAATCACAAAAAAAACTTTCAATTTATATATAAAATAAACAAAAAAAAAT